ACTAGTCCCCGTGTTCCTCGAATGGATCTCTTAGTTGTTCAGAGGGTTGCCCAAAAGCAGTATATAAGGCGTACCCAGTAAAGCTTACAAGTAACCCGGATATGGAGATGGCGACTAGGGTTGCTGTTTCCATTATTAAAGAATTTCAAGATCCGGATTCAAGATCGCGATGGATCTACAACTACAATAAGATCATTTATTTACAAATACAACAAAATAGTATACAAAGTCAACGGATCTCAACCAATGAATAAAATAGGATTTATGGCTACACAAACTGTTGAGGGTGGTTCTAGGTCTGGGCCAAGACGAACTAATGTAGGAAATTTATTGAAACCATTAAATTCGGAATATGGTAAAGTAGCTCCCGGATGGGGGACTACCCCTTTTATGGGGGTCGCGATGGCTCTATTTGCAGTATTTCTATCTATTATTTTGGAGATTTATAATTCTTCCGTTTTATTGGATGGAATTTCCGTGAATTAGATTTTCTTTCTAAGAATTATGAAGTCCTATTTTTTCGATAAAAAAATTTCTTAGAACTCGAATTTCTAGGACGTTCCGCTCTGGTAGTTCGACCGTGAAATTCCTTTGTTTCGGTATTTCCGGAATATGAGTGTGTGACTTGTTAGAATTGATCCTATTGCTAGTACAGAGTATAAGTCTGTCATCTTGATAGAGATGATTCTACCCCGTCGGATATTTCTGTTAGTATCTGGAGCACGGAAGAGATAGATAAAATAGATCAAGAAAAGAAATATTTGAACTATGATTCATACCTACTATATTCAATTCAGACCTCGTAACCGGAGAAAAAAGGAAAGATGGAACTTCCACTTTTTCTTACTTAAAAAGCATTTGTTGACAACAGCTTTCTATGGATTTCGTTTCATTATTCTTATTCCATTTATACTAGTCATTGAATAGATGATGATCAAAAGGTTCTTACTCAGAGAATCCCTTCGATTAATTAGGGGCGTTATTAAAATGAAATCATCGTGGTTATAGTATGAATCTGAAGTTTTAATTGATTCATAGGGTCTCAACAAGATAATTTCTATCAATAGTGAAAGGAGAAAGAAATAGTCAATTTATTTGAGTTACGCAAAAAAACAACAATAAACCAAATAAATAGAAAAAGAGATAGGGGAAAAGAAGATTCAAGAGGCCTATTATAAAAATAGAAAGGAAGATAGATGAGCCGACTTGATATTGGCATTATCATCACAAAGAAAAGATTCCGGATTTTTCTTTTTCGTATCTTTCTGACAGATTGAATTAAGTGTCTAATAAGTTGCAAATTTTCTATTCCATATCCGTAACCCAGTATTTGCGTGTTTCTGCTTGAGCCATACGAGATGAAAGTCTCATATATGGTTCTAAGAGGGGGAGTTCTCTTGTTTTACCTATCTCAATAAAGTATATGATTGGTTTGAAGAACGTCTAGAGATTCAGGCGATTGCAGATGATATAACTAGTAAATATGTTCCCCCTCATGTCAACATATTTTATTGCCTAGGGGGGATCACACTTACTTGTTTTTTAGTACAAGTCGCTACAGGTTTTGCTATGACTTTTTACTATCGTCCAACCGTTACAGACGCTTTTTCCTCTGTTCAATATATAATGACTGAGGTCAACTTTGGTTGGTTAATTCGATCCGTTCATCGATGGTCGGCAAGTATGATGGTTCTAATGATGATCTTGCACGTATTTCGTGTGTATCTCACAGGTGGATTTAAAAAACCCCGCGAATTAACTTGGGTTACAGGTGTAGTTCTGGGTGTATTGACTGCATCTTTTGGTGTAACTGGTTATTCCTTACCTCGGGACCAAATTGGTTATTGGGCAGTCAAAATTGTGACAGGCGTACCTGAAGCTATTCCCGTAATAGGATCACCTTTGGTAGAATTATTGCGCGGAAGTGCTAGTGTAGGTCAATCCACTTTGACCCGTTTTTATAGTTTACACACTTTTGTATTGCCTCTTCTTACTTCCGTATTTATGTTAATGCACTTCCTAATGATACGGAAGCAAGGTATTTCAGGTCCTTTATAAAGATTTTTTAGAAAATTGAGAAATAGGCGAAATCATAGATATTTCTAATGGATCATCCATTTTTTTTTGGAGAGGAACCATAGTATCTCATTGCTACAAATGTGGATTATTTCAAAAAATAAGACATGTTATTTGGATATTTCTCTTCAACCCCGAAGTATTTTTTATTCGATACTTTGATACAAATAGTTGAAGTGGATTCTCCGAAGAGAAAATGGATTATGGGAGTGTGTGACTTGAACTATTGATAGGGCCGTGCGGATATATGATTTTATCCGCCACATTGAAAATCACAACTAAATGTGTCTCCGCATCCAATCAAAACGTAAGTATCCCGGCGTATACGTAGCAGAGGATAGGCTGGTTCGATTAAGGAGAATTTTTTCCATGATTCTACCTGAATCCATGTCATGGACGAGCAGGCTCCGTAAGATCCCGTAGA